ATTTGTTAGATACACTGTTGTCAATATAAATGTTACGAATAGAATAGAAAAATAAAAAAAAAAAAAAACATCAAGTTTCAAGTTGTCAGGAATGCCCAAATTTTCTAGGATCAAGAAAATAAGGTTTTGTCATTATAGAACACAGGATTCCATGGAAAGAATACGAATAGAGCGGGAAGGGGGGGTAAATAAAAAAGAGTAGAGAAAGGTTATCCAAAGTTATATACAAATCACTACCCCCCTCCTTTTTTGTATTTCCTTAATTGAATTTCGTTTAATTAGGATGAAGTTCCTTAAAAACCCCCACCCTTTTTAAAATATCCTGAACAGTTCCTGTAGGTTGCGCACCCTTTTCAAGGAAATAGAGAATAGCAGGAACGTTTAAATAAGTTTGATTCTTTATCGGATCATAAAAACCTACTTTCTGAAGATCTTTTCCTTCTCTTCGGGATCGAACATCAATTGCAACGATTCGATAGACGACTCATTGAGATAGATGTAAATGAACAATACACCCCCCCTAGAAACGTATAGGAAGTTTTCTCCTCGTACGGCTCGAGAAAAAAGAATTGGATTTGAAGTTTTAGCCTTTATCCATGGTATAGAATTCGACTAAATGACATAAATGACAAAAGGTTCCATAAAATCATCAAATTAATTAGACTATGATTTAAGTCTTTTTTTCTTCTTCGTTCTTGAAAATGAAAAAGAAACCATTCGTACTCATAACTCAAGTTAGATAACTCTCAAATAATTCAAAAGAGAAATCGTTAGGTAATTTCATTTATTGAGTGGTCTTTCCCCCTTTTTTGTTTGTCTCGGTTAAAATCTATTTAGATTCTTAAGTCTTGCCCAGTTAGTGAGACGATTAAAACGGTGTTTCCTTGTTCTGGGATCCTTTATCTTTGTTTTAAATCATTGGGTTTAGGCATTACTTCGGTGCTTCTTAATCCTTTCAAAATGGCAGCAACATACCCCTTTTTGTGATTTCCTTCTATCAAAGAATCATACGGACGATTGATTCCCGCGTGATACACTTTGGATCGAAAGGCTTTGATTAATTCCAACAAATTCTCCTTTTGAATTGGAAACTTGCTCGAACGGGATCCCTTCGATTTCTATATAGAAGATATATTCACGAAGTTGTTCCAATTTATTGATTTGCATTAACCCTAGATTCTTGTCCTGAGAAATGAATTAATACTTTCTACTCGAGCTCCACCGTGGACTATTTAGATTACCAACTGATGTCGAGCCAAGAGCACCTTCATTCCTATAGAAATCGAAAATGGTGGATATAAGAAAGAATCCACAATGGATCATGTCCTTCAAGTCGCACGTTGCTTTCTACCACATCGTTTCAAACGAAGTTTTACCATAACATTCCTCTAATTTGGAACCAGTATGGAATTGATTCAATTATGGAATCATGAATAGTCATTGGTTCGTAGACATCGTAATCTATACCCCCTTCTTCTATATTCTATAATATAGATTCTATATATAGCTATATATCGGTAAAGAGTTTTCTGAAGAAGTTTTAGCAAGTCCCCTTAATTAATCTTAATTAATAATTAATTAAATAAAATTTAATAATAGATTAATAGATTAAATAGGTTAAATATTTCAATTTGAAAATTTCAAATTGAGGGGATCCAAAACTTTTTTTCACAAAAATCGAATAGAAGGATACATACATATACGCTAAACATTTCCTCATTTTATATGTATTTTGTTTAAGCTGTGTAGTTCAACAAGATTTCATTAATCTAACTTGCCATAATAAAAGATATAAAAGACCCCCTTCTCAAGTGTTACATAAATTTACAATTATTCATTAAATTAATTAGGGCCAAACGCGAAATACTTAAAAAAACGAGATTCAGATTCAAAAAGAAAATACATCGGTTAGATATATAATATATAATTACATATATAACTTGATTTTTGTTAATGCAATTCAGGCAAACACGTAAATTTTAATCCCTTCTATTCACCCCCCGGGAATAATGAATAATGGGGCATAACAGAAATCCAAATGGGAATTATGATCTGGGATGCAGACTGGTTAGGTACAAACCCAAACAAGTCCAGATTAAGTTGCTCCTATTTTTTATTTTAGTCTAACCCCCCTTAAGATTATAAGATTAAGAGAATTAATCCTATTGAGTTTGAATGAATTTCATTAGTACCAAAATAGTTAGAATTCAGAAATCTATAGAAAAATTCAGAAATAATTAGTTTACGGGATAGAGAATAATAGATAGGATCCTTGAAAATTCAAATATTGATAAAATCGAAAATCAATATGGGACGAAATGCTTTTCTAAATCACTAACTTCCCGAAACAAGACGGGGTTGGGCATATGATGAAAAGACCCCCGACTCTTTTTTGAATTCAAACTCTTGGAATCCACGTTCCTATTTTATCTGGATCAATAATAGAGTGAATTACATCTGCGTGTCATTTGAACTCGATTCAATTCAGTTTGTGTAAAAA